TATAGTCGACGTCGATTCAGCATTTTGAGAACGTCTCTAATTCAAAACCGAACATGAAACTTTGGTTTCATTCGGCTCCTTTATGGAAGATGGAAAAATTCCTAGATCTAAGATGTGAACTAAATTACAAAAAAATCTATCCATAACATCTATGTCAGCTCTTTGTTTGAATACATTCAAAAGGATTCGCTTTATAGATGATCCCTCTAGAAAAAGATTATTATGACAACCCTTCTAGTTACTTCGTTCTCTATTTCTATTTGAGAGGATCCTGAGGAAAAAGGTTTTGTTTCCACCGAGCTAAAATAATATGTCGATAATTCTAGTAAACTAAAGTCATCGTTTAATAGCTATACGATTTTGCTTCAATTTATTTTCTACAAATAAAAACAAAATTGGAAGATTTAGTTACGATTAGAAATCTACTTTTATATCTCCATCCATGGATCCTTGACTCATACTTAGTCAATTGGAAGTATTGATCCCATTGAATAATTATGTTTCGCAATTTCATAATCCAATTTAAAAATTTTTAAATGATCTTTGGATACAAATCACGATAATTTATATTTTTCCTCCAATATGTCATTGAGAGGTAAAGGATTTAATCCTTTAAAGAAATAAAGTTTTTTTATCGGAATATGAATTAAACCGAAAGACCCCTTAACTATTGAAGGGGGTTACTCGAACGAATCACACTTTTACCACTAAACTATACCCGCTACAATGCAATTATTATATACAAAGGGCCTTTTGTCGAACAGGGATAATTTGCGCTAATCAAGACAGGATCATAAAAGAATCATGAAAATTAGAGTGTTGACGTTTTTCGTGGGGATTCAAAAAAAATTCATAAAAATAAAAAAGGAAGAAAAAAAAATAATAAGAAATGACGTATAGATGTTATATTCTTTTATCTAATAAAAATGGAAAAACAGCCCTTAGTCTTTTTGTTGTTGCTTTAATAGCAACCCCCCTTTTTTTTATTAGAGAAACCGTTTTAGCCAGGATTCGTTGGAACAAAAAAAGGCCCGGCTAGGTACTTACCAGGCCAGGCCAGGGGAATAAAAAGGGCCCTCTCGAACAAAATCAAAGCAAAGGGGTCTTCTTTCTGTTTTTCTATTGAATCTTTCGATCCCTTACTTGAACTAACTGGAATTGCTAAAAAAAGTTGTAGATAGAATATAGATAAGATAAAGAAAGAGAAAGAAATACTTTTTCAATCCTTATTTCATGTGTAATGTAACATAGTAATTATCTTTTTCAATTGGGAGAGATGGCTGAGTGGACTAAAGCGGCGGATTGCTAATCCGTTGTACGAGTTATTCGTACCGAGGGTTCGAATCCCTCTCTTTCCGTTTTTGTTGATGACTTGATATTTGATTTCTCTTTCAAATTTCGCCAATCCTTTTTAATGTTTCCTAGTTAAACATGTGGAATAGATAAAAAATCCTAAGAAAATTTAAAAATCAAGCAAGGAAAATGAAAACTCCCTTTTTTATTCTTCACGTCCAGGATTACGCCCCGGATCATTAGATAGGAATCCAAAGATAAATAGAGAAACAAAGAATATCACTACTGTGTAAACGAAAAGTTTGAGAGTAAGCATTACACAATCTCCAAGATCTTTTTTGAAAAAAAAATGAGAAAAGATAATAGATCCTCCATTTTTTTATACCAAATGTTTTGACACCAATAAATGAAGTGCTTTCTAGAAACATAAAAAAATTTAACAGAAATTAAAATTCAGTTGTCACAAGAGTCTTTCATTACCAAAAATTTCTTTCATACCTCCAATTAGATATTGCGGGGGATCCTAACCTTAACCCTATTAAGGTCTTTCAAAAGAGCAGATATGGGGAATACGGGGTGAGCCAGATTTGGATTTCTCGCAGCTATCCAACCAAGACTTTCAATGTTTGAATCGAAGGTTCATAGTGTAAGACTTATTTGATCTTATTAATTGTTAGAATTTTTCTCGAATAAAGCATTAATTTTATAGAAAAATATTAAGAATCTCATCGAAAACTTACAGCAGCTTGCCAAACGAAGGCTAAGAGAAAAAAGAACAAAGGTATGACTGGCATAAGATCTACGATTGGATTCAAAAAAGCGTAGGCCTCGGGCAATTTGGCGAAGAAAAGACTACTCGAATAAAAGGCAGAATTAAGACAGATGCAGATCAAACTAAAGATATTAAGCATAACAGACGTTTTGTTCTTGGAGATAATTGCATTTTGATTGAGTTAATGATATAAGGAAAAATGAAGTAAAGTAAGGTAGACAAAAATCCTTCTTTTTCTTTGAACCCACCCAATCAAAAATTCCCCAATTCTCAAACAAAGGAGAATAGAAGAAATCATACTTTCATAGAATATCTTAATTTAATTATATGTAATGATCAATGGATTTGGTTGAATTCTATATCTACACGCGTAAAAATCCTAGCAAGAATCTAATCTATTCTATAAAGATTTTATATATAAAATTGTCCTGGAATTGACCAAGACCCAATACTAATATTATTCTTTATTAGTGTAGAATGGAAATATAGATGGGGCGTGGCCAAGTGGTAAGGCAACGGGTTTTGGTCCCGGTATTCGGAGGTTCGAATCCTTTCGTCCCAGGTATATACATTGTATCAGAGTAAAAGTATCTTTTGAAAATAACGTTATGTTTAAATGCCTAATATTGGATATAATGTCATTCTTGTTTCTTTTATAATTTATAATGATTCTTTTATGAATCATATCTTTGTTTTTCACAACATACAGATAGTACTAAATATATTTGTTTGTGATCAAGATATGATGGTAACATAGGTCACACCCTAGTTGAATTCAACTAATTAAAAAATAAAATAAAGTATGGCGGATTTTTCATCATATGTTCATTCCCTTCATATTGAAGGGGTTTAGCTACTTAATTTGAAGAAAAACCTTACGTCTCATCATATCTTTTTGAATTTTCAACGATACATTTTATTTTGAATCACAATAAGAAAGAGCCCTTCTTTCCTATATCTTATTCTTTATCCATTCAAATTAAACTTAAATGGGGTAGCCAAAAATTATTAGGATCTTTTTATTCTAAACAAGAGGAAGGTTATTACATTCAATTAATGGGATTAAGTCTCTTAAGACAAGACTGGGTTTGGGTAAACTAAAAAATTACGAGCAAGCGCCCAATCTGGACTTGTTTGTTTTTGTCCCTAGAGAGTATCCTTTCCCCAAAGGGGATCCTTTTTTTTGTTCTGATTCAGCATTCCCAGAGAGTCGTGGGGTAGATAGTTCTTAATTAGTAACAGTAACAGGAGGTCTTCATTTAAATATATGTATATCTGTGTATGTCCGAATCTCATTAACAACGAATCAAGTTACATATGTAACAGATCCATAATAAAGACTGTAGTTCAGTATATCTGATAGGTATGAAAAACCCCTATTTGTTCATCTTATCTTATTAATAAAATTCAAATTGAAACGACAAGTACCTAAATCTTCTCTTAGATCGGTCTTTTTTATCTATCTCACACAAAAATGGGGTTTTTGTTCAATTCACTTATCTGCTTTAAATGGTTGATGGTTCAATTCGAAAAGAAAAGATTTTTTTTATGATAATCAAATTTTTAGTCTTTACTGTAAAACTTTATTCAAATAATGATATCGAAATAGTAAACTTTTTCGATTATAAAAAATTTTAATGATTGCTTTTGAGTTGAATCTTTGGTATTCAAAAAAGTAGGAAATGGGCCATATTGAGTCACTTTAAGATGTAGAGTAAAAAATAATTCATTTATTCATATTCGTATTCTTTCTATATTTCTATTAGTTTTTTTAATAAAAAGTAAAGTGTTGCATTCATACAATAACATACAATAATAGGTGGGGTCTTGCTAAGATTACTTCAAAAAAATTTTTACCATCTTTGTATAGAAGAAAAAAGGGTATAGATTAAAATGTTTATGTATCGACGGAACCAATGACTATTCATGATTCCATAATTGAATCAATTCCATATGGGTTCCAAATTAGAGGAATGTTTTGTTATGGTAAAACTTCGTTTGAAACGCTGTGGTAGAAAGCAACGTGCGACTTGAAGGACACGATCCGGTGTGGATTTTTATTCTTACATCCGCCATCTTTTCTATGAATGAAGGTGCTCTTGACCCGACATCTGTTCTGTTTTCACTAGAATCCTTATTTTTGTTAGGTTGTAATGAAAAATGTAGTACATGATGGAGCTCGGGTAGAAGCTATGGATTCATCTTTCAGGGGGCAAGAATCTAGGGTTAATACCAATGAATAGGTTGGAACAACTTCGTAAGTATATCAATATATAAATCGAAAGGATCCGATTCAGTCAAGTTTTTAATTCAAAAGTAAAATTTGTTGGAATTGAGAAAAGTCTTTCGATTCAAAGTGTATCGCGCGGGAATCGAGCGTTTATATGATTCTTTGATAGAAAGAAATCACAAAAGGGGTATGTTGCTGCCATTTTGTAAGGATTAAGAAGCACTGAAGTAATGTCTAAACCCACTGATTTAAAACAAAGAAAAAAGGATCCCAGAACAAGGAAACGCCATTTTTTCAATTGTCTCAATAACTGTATAATATAATAAAGATTAAATGAGACAAACAAGAGGGGGTTAAAGACCATTCAAAAAATTAAATAAATTGCCTAAAGATTTTTTTCTTTTAAGCTATTTGAGAATTATCCAACTTGAGTTATGGGTACAAATGATTTTTTTTAAGGAAGGGGGAAGAAAAAAATGAGTTAAATCCCATTATAATTTTATAATTTATTTTGTCAACTTCTTTACCATTAATTATAATTCTATACATAGACAAAACTCCAAATCATTTTTTTCTCGAGCCGTACGAGGAGAAAACTTCCTATACGTTTCTAGGGGGGGTCTTGTTCATTTACTTAGATCTATCCCAATGAGCCGTCTATCGAATCGTTGCAATTGATGTTCGATCCCGAAGAGAAGGAAGAGATCTTCGGAACGTAGGTTTTTATGATCCGATAAAGAATCAAAGTTATTTAAACGTTCCTGCTATTCTATATTTCCTTGAAAAGGGCGCTCAGCCCACAGGAACTGTTCGGGATCTTTTAAAAAAGGCGGAGGTTTTTAAGTAGCTTGTTCCTAATCAAACAAAATTTAATTAAGGAAATAAAGAAAAGTAATTCTTATATAAAATTATAAATTTTTGTATTTATATATATTTTTTTTCCTTTTTGGATTCTACTCATATCTATTTTTCATTGCTTCTATAAAATCTCATGTTCTAGAACGACAAAACCCGAGTTGCTTGATCCTAGAAATAGAAAATTTTGGGAGTTCCTTCAATTGGTCGGTTTTCGTTGGAACTCTACTAATAAGTAATAACCAAGGAATCCTCCTTTTTTTATTCTAGTTATTTATTATTGATTGAATAAAATAAATCAATATAAATCTGATATTTTTTTCTACTTGTTACTTCTTTATTCCTTTATCTAAACTTTTTTCAGCTATATAGTGCCAATCCAACACAAGCCCTTTTTTTAATAGTATTGAAATAAATGTAATTTATTTTGTTTTCCATTGTATTCTTTTCTCAACATTTATATTGACAACAGTGTATCGAACAAATATAATTCATCGTGATAAGTAGATAAATTTATTTCTGTCCGAGAGGTTTGATTTTTACCTTAAAACCTTATATTATTCAAATGATGGGATTCCTTGGATTCTCTTTAATAGAATATAATTTGAACTAAGATATAATAAGAATAGGGGTTTGATTGAAAAGTCGATAACATAAGAACTAAGAGGTGGTCTATAAATTTTGACATTTATCTATCTTTTTCTTTTTTTTATTGTATCTACATAAACTTTTTCTATTCGGGTTGCTAACTCAACGGTAGAGTACTCGGCTTTTAAGTGCGGCTAGGATCTTTTACACATTTGGATGAAGCGAGGGATTCGTCCATACCATCGGTAAAGTTTGGAAGACCACGACTGATCCTGAAAGGGAATGAATGGAAAAAATAGCATGTCGGATCAACGAAGATTTCTGAGGAATATTTCATTCTTTCCGAATCGGTACAAACCCTTGTGTTCTTTTTTGAAACGGAACAAAAAGAATTCAATTTCAAGTTGGGTCGGATGAATAAATGGATAGAGATAGAGCCCTAATGGTTTCAATTTATTGATTATAGGGAAAAAAAGCAACGAGCTTCTGTTCTTAATTTGAACGATTACCCGATCTAATTAGACGTTAAAAATGTATTAGTGCCTGATACGGGAAGAAATTATCCCATGAACGGATTCTTTATTTTTTAATGAATCCTAACTATTGACATTTTCCATTATGTGTATAGAAGAAACAGTATATTGATAAAAAAATTCCAAAATCAAAAGAGCGATTAGGTTGAAAAAATAAAAGATTTCTAAGTATTTTGTTATCCTATACGAACATAAATTATTCGTTTAAATGGAAAAGAGAGGATAGAGAATCCGTTGATAAGTTTACTTGTATCCGAGGTATCTATTCGTTTATTACTAGAATACCTCGTTTTGACTGTATCGCACTATGTTTCATTGATAACCCCCAAAATCCTATACCTTTAGTTCAACTATAATTTCAAATGGAGGAATTCCAAAGATATTTGAAGCTAAATAGATCTCAACAACACTACTTCTTATATCCACTTATCTTTCAGGAGTATATTTATGCACTTGCGCATGATCATGGTTTAAATAGAAATAGATCCTTTTTTTTTGAAAATGCAGGTTATAATAAATTCAGCTTACTAATTGTGAAACGTGCAATTGAGCGAATGTATCAGTATGAACAGAAGCATTTGATTCTTTTTGCTAATGATTTTAACCAAAATATTCTTTTTGGACGCAACAAGAATTTTTATTTTCAAATGATATCAGAAGGATTTGCAGTCATTGTAGAAATTCCGTTTTATCTCCGATTATTATCTTCGCTAGAAAGGAAAGGAATTAAATCTCATAATTTACGATCAATTCATTCAATATTCCCTTTTTTAGAGGACAATTTTTCACATTTAATTTATGTATTAGAGATACTAATACCCTACCCAGCCCATCTGGAAATATTGATTCAAACTCTGCGCTACTGGGTAAAAGACGCTTCTTCTTTACATTTATTACGATTCTTTCTCCATGAGTATCGTAGTTGGAATACTCCAAATAAAGCCAGTTCTTGTTTTTCAAAAAGAAATCAAAGGTTTTTTTTCGTCCTATATAATTCTCATCTATGTGAATACGAATCCGTCTTCGTCTTTCTTCGTAACCAATCTTCTCATTTATGTTCAACGTCTTCTGGAACCCTTCTTGAACGAATCTATTTCTATGGAAAACTAGAACATCTTGTACTTGTAGAAGCTTTTGCTAAGGCCTTTCAGGCCAATCTATGGTTGTTTAAGGATCCTTTCATGCATTATGTTAGGTATCAAGGAAAATCAATTCTCGCTTCAAAAGGG